GAGCTTCGAGACATTTCGAAATCGAGAGATGTCTACCGGGGGAGGTTCTATCAGACAACAATTAGCCAATCTAGATTTACGAATTATTATAGACTATTCATTGGTAGAATGGAAAGAATTGGAGGAAGAGGAACCCACAGGGAATGAATGGGAAGATCGAAAAGTTGGAAGAAGAAAAGATTTTTTGCTTAGACGCATAGAATTGGCTAAGCATTTTATTCGAACAAATATAGAACCAAAATGGATGGTTTTGTGTCTATTACCAGTTCTTCCTCCTGAGTTGAGACCAATCTATCATATAGATGAGGATAAACTAGTGACCTCGGATATTAATGAAATCTATAGAAGAATTATCTATCGGAATAATACTCTTACAGATCTATTAACAACAAGTATAGCTACGCCAGAAGAATTAATAATATCTCAGGAAAAATTGCTACAAGAAGCCGTGGATGCACTTCTTGATAATGGAATCTGCGGACAACCAATGAGGGATGATCATAATAGAGTTTACAAGTCGCTTTCAGATGTAATTGAAGGCAAAGAAGGAAGAGTTCGCGAGACTCTGCTTGGTAAGCGGGTCGATTATTCAGGGCGGTCCGTGATTGTCGTGGGCCCTTCACTTTCATTACATCGATGTGGATTGCCTCGCGAAATAGCAATAGAACTTTTCCAGGCATTTGTAATTCGTGACCTAATTAGAAAACATCTTGCTTCGAACATAGGAGTTGCTAAGAGTCAAATTCGGAAAAAAAAACCGATTGTATGGGAAATACTTCAGGAAATTCTGGATGACCATCCTGTATTGCTGAATAGAGCGCCTACTCTGCATAGATTAGGCATACAGGCATTCCTCCCCGTTTTAGTGGAAGGGCGCGCTATTTGTTTACATCCATTAGTTTGTAAGGGCTTCAATGCAGACTTTGACGGGGATCAAATGGCTGTTCATGTGCCTTTATCTTTGGAGGCTCAAGCAGAGGCGCGTTTACTTATGTTTTCTCATATGAATCTTTTGTCTCCAACTATTGGGGATCCGATTTCGGCACCAACTCAAGATATGCTTAGTGGACTCTATGTCTTAACGAGTGGAAATCGTCGGGGTATTTGTGTAAATAGGTATAATCCATGTAATCGTAGAAACTATCAAAATGAAGATAATAACTATAAGTATACAAAAAAAAAAGAACCCTTTTTTTGTAATCCCTATGATGCAATTGGAGCTTATCGGCAAAAACGAATCAATTTAGGTAGTCCTTTGTGGCTGCGGTGGCGACTAGATCAACGCGTTATTGCTGCAAGAGAAGCTCCCATCGAAATTCACTATGAATCTGTGGGGACCTATTATGAGATTTATGGACACTATCTAATAGTACGAAGTATAAAAAAAGAAATTCTTTATATATATATTCGAACCACTCTTGGTCATATTTCCCTTTATCGAGAAATAGAAGAAGCCATACAGGGGTTTTGGCAGGGCTGTTGTAATTCTATGCTACCAACGGGAATTCGAGTCTCTCCGGGTTAACTAAGACCATAAGTGCAGAATTTCTACGTGAATCAAGATCTAGAAAAGGAAGTTTTCCAATCACTGACTCAAGCCCATTGTCAAATTCTACTCAGCGCAATATGGAGGTACTGATGGCAGAACGGCCCACTCAGGTCTTTCACAATAAAGTGATAGACGGAACTGCCATGAAACGGCTTATTAGTCGATTTATTGATCACTATGGAATAGGATATACATCACATATCCTGGATCAAGTAAAGACTCTGGGTTTCCGACAAGCTACCGCCGCATCCATTTCATTAGGAATTGATGATCTTTTAACAATACCTTCTAAAAGATGGCTAGTTCAAGACGCTGAACAACAAAGTTTTATTTTGGAAAAACACCATCATTATGGGAATGTACACGCGGTAGAAAAATTACGTCAATCGATCGAAATATGGTATGCCACAAGTGAATATTTGCGACAAGAAATGAATCCTAATTTTCGGATGACCGATCCTTTTAATCCAGTCCATATAATGTCTTTTTCGGGAGCCAGAGGAAATGCATCTCAGGTACATCAATTAGTAGGTATGAGAGGATTAATGTCGGATCCCCAAGGGCAAATGATTGATTTACCCATTCAAAGCAATTTACGCGAAGGACTTTCTTTAACAGAATACATTATTTCTTGCTACGGAGCCCGTAAAGGGGTTGTGGATACCGCTATCCGAACATCAGATGCAGGATATCTCACGCGCAGACTTGTTGAAGTAGTTCAACACATTGTTGTACGTCGAACAGATTGTGGCACCGTTCGAGGTATTTCTGTAAGTCCTCGAAATGGAATGATGGCGGACAGGATTTTTATCCAAACATTAATTGGCCGTGTATTAGCAGATGATATATATATAGGTTCGCGATGTATTGCTACTAGAAATCAAGATATTGGGGTTGGACTTGTCAGTAGATTCATAACTTTTAGAGCACAACCAATCTCTATTCGAACCCCCTTTACTTGTAGGAGTACATCTTGGATTTGTCAATTATGTTATGGCCGGAGTCCAGCTCATGACGACCTGGTCGAATTGGGAGAAGCCGTAGGTATTATTGCAGGTCAATCTATTGGAGAACCGGGCACTCAATTAACATTAAGAACTTTTCATACCGGCGGAGTATTTACAGGGGGTACTGCAGAACATGTGCGAGCCCCTTCTAATGGAAAAATAAAATTTAACGAGGATTTGGTTCATCCGACACGTACACGTCATGGACATCCTGCTTTTCTATGTTCTAGAGACTTGTATGTAACTATTGAGAGTGAAGATATTATACACAATGTGTGTATTCCGCCCAAAAGTTTTCTTTTAGTTCAAAACGATCAATATGTAGAATCAGAACAAGTGATTGCTGAGATTCGCGCGAGAACATCCACTTTGAATTTGAAAGAGAAGGTTCGAAAACATATTTATTCTGACTCAGAAGGCGAAATGCACTGGAATACTGATGTGTACCATGCACCTGAATTTACATATGGTAATATTCATCTCTTACCAAAAACAAGTCATTTATGGATATTATTAGGGGAGCCCTGGAGATACAGTCTAGGCCCTTGCTCGATCCACAAGGATCAAGATCAAATGAACGCTTATTCTCTTTCTGTCAAGCCAAGATATATTGCTAACCCCTCAGTAACTAATAATCAAGTGAGACACAAATTTTTTAGTTCGTATTTTTCTGGTAAAAATCAAAAAGGAGATAGGATTCCTGATTATTCAGAACTGAATCGAATGACATGTACGGGTCGTTGTAATCTCAGATATCCGGCCATTCTCGACGGTAATTCTGATTTATTGGCAAAGAGGCGAAGAAATAGATTCATCATCCCACTCGAATCGATTCAAGAAGGCGAGAACCAACTAATACCTTCTTCAGGTATCTCAATGGAAATCCCCAGAAATGGTATTCTCCGTAGAAATAGTATTCTTGCTTATTTCGATGATCCTCGATATATAAGAAAGAGCTCGGGACTTACTAAATATGAGACTAGAGAACTAAATTCAATCGTCAACGAAGAGGATTTGATTGAGTATCGAGGAGTCAAGGTATTTTGGCCAAAATACCAAAAGGAAGTAAATCCATTTTTTTTTATTCCCGTGGAAGTCCACATTTTGGCCGAATCTTCTTCCATAATGGTACGGCACAATAGTATTATTGGGGCAGATACACAAATCACTTTCAATAGAAGAAGTCGGGTAGGCGGATTGGTCCGAGTGAAGAAAAAAGCAGAAAAAATGAAACTGATAATCTTTTCTGGAGATATCCATTTTCCTGGAAAGACAAATAAGGCATTCCGATTGATACCGCCAGGAGGGGGAAAACCAAATTCCAAAGAATACAAAAAATTGAAAAATTGGCTCTATATCCAACGAATGAAACTTTCCAGGTATGAAAAAAAGTATTTTGTTTTGGTTCAACCTGTAGTCCCATATAAAAAAACGGATGGTATAAATTTAGGAAGACTTTTCCCGCCGGATCTCTTGCAGGAAAGTGATAATCTACAACTTCGAGTTGTCAATTATATCCTTTATTACGACCCAATTCTTGAAATTTGGGACACAAGTATTCAATTAGTTCGGACTTCTTTAGTGTTGAATTGGGACCAAGACAAAAAAATCGAAAAGGCCTGTGCTTCCTTTGTTGAAATAAGGACAAATGGTTTGCTTAGATATTTTCTAAGAATCGACTTAGCTAAGTCACCTATTTCTTATACCGGAAAAAGGAACGATCTGTCGGGTTCAGGATTGATCTCTGAGAATGGATCAGATCGCGCTAATGTCAATCCATTTTCTTCCATTTATTCCTATTCCAAGGCAAGGATTAAAGAATCCCTTAATCCAAATCAAGGAACTATCCATACGTTGTTGAATCGAAATAAGGAATCTCAATCTTTGATAATTTTGTCATCATCCAATTGTTTTCGAATAGGCCCATTCAACGATGTAAAATCGCCCAATGTGATAAAAGAATCAATCAAAAAGAACCCCCTAATTCCAATTAGGAATTCGTTGGGCCCGTTAGGAACAGGTTTTCCAATTTATAATTTTGATTTATTTTCCCATTTAATAACCCATAATCAGATCTTGGTAACTAACTATTTGCAACTTGACAATTTCAAACAGATTTTTCAAATACTTAAATATTATTTACTGGATGAAAATGGTCAAATTTATAATCCCTATTCATGCAGTAACATCATTTTGAATCCATTCCATTTGAATTGGTATTTTCTCCATTACAATTATTGTGAAGAGACATCTCCAATCGTTAGTCTTGGGCAGTTTCTTTGTGAAAATGTATGTATAGCCAAAAAAGGACCGCATTTAAAATCGGGTCAAGTTCTAATTGTTCAAGTTGACTCTGTGGTAATACGATCAGCTAAGCCTTATTTGGCTACTCCAGGAGCAACTGTTCATGGACATTATGGGGAAATCCTTTACGAAGGCGATAC